TTTATCCCTACTAAATAACAGACGCAATAGAACGCTCTTAGTCTTAGAAAGGATATAATGAAATTTTTTGATTGGTTCTTCCCAGAGAAATGGTCGGTTTTATTTGACTGATAGAGACAACAAACAATTAATTATAACAAATAAAAAATATAAAAAATTCTAAACTAAATAAACTAAATCAAAATATAAATAACAAGAAAAAAAAAAAGAAATTATAAAAATAATAATTATATAGAATAAAGAATAAAATAGTGTTCTTATTCGAAACGTCTTGTGATCTTCAACCAATTCTGCGCTTCAATATAATTACCAGGAGTAAGCGCTATAGCTTGTTTCCAATACTCGGCAGCTTGATCGAACCAAGCCTCCGCAATTTCAGAATCTCCTTGTCGAATGGCCTGTTCTCCCCGGTCGGAATAGGCGAGTCAATTCCTTCCCTTAGAACCGTACGTGAGAGTTTCCGACCTCATACGGCTCAGCATTCAAATTCTTTTGGTGTCCCATTTTTTTAATCTACCATACCCGATTGAATAAGATTTCTTATGGATCTATTCCTCCTTTTCGCTCGAGTTAAGTTAACCAAAAGAGGTTATGAGTTTCAAACTTTAATTTTGCTTAATAATTTAATAAGTTTTATCTTTTCTCCCACCTTCCTAAAGCATAGACATTTCCACTATCATTGGAATTTTCTGAAAGGTAACTATCTCGGTTTCATATATAAATTTATATAGAATCTTTGAAAAAGACTTTCCTTCATTAGAAGCTTCATAAGAAGGAAAAGACTTACTATCGTTGGGATCTGATGCTACACCGCTGCTCAACACCTTAGGGGATCAACTTTATTACATAAGTTGATTCCTAGCGTTTATCTCATATCATGACATAAGTAAGCAGTTCTTATTGTATCGGCCAAAAACCTCGTGAATTGATCTTTACGGCGCTTCATCTTCAATTAGATCCTTTATCCATAGAATAAAGTATCTAGGCATACCTATTTTGTCATATTTCCACTTCTATGAAGTTTGTTTCTTTACTACAGCTGATAAAAATCGTTGTTTTGGACGATACATATGTAGAAAGCCTTTTTTTCTAGTATTTATTAATGGATTTGCTCTTGCTTTCCCTTTTTATTTCTATAGTGGAGATAGTCGCACGTAATGACAGATCACGGCCATATTATTAAAAGCTTGTGGTAAGAAAGGATTCCGCTCTAGTGCCCGAAAATAATATTCCAAAGCTTTCGTATGTTCTCCGTTCCGTGTGTGGATAAGGCCTATGTTATAGAGTATATAACTTCGATCATAGGGATCGATTTCTAATCGCATAGCTTCATAATAATTCTGTAAAGCTTCTGCATAATTTCCTTCGGATTGAGCCGACATCCGTTACGGTCGTCGTTCGATTCAAAGAATCTCCGTTTCAGAACCGTACATGAGATTTTCATCTCATACGGCTCCTCCTTTATGTGCATAATGAGAATAATACATGGAATCAAAAAAAATGGAAATAGTCTCATTATAAACTGAGTGGGGCTGGTGTTTTTACAAGAACTCTCCAGCCAACCTTCTTGTAAAAAAATCTTTCCTTAAAATTAAGCATGTTGGTACTAGATAAAAAGGGGTGACTCCAACAATTTCTTTGTCTTCAACGCCTCTTAATTTCCAGGAATTAGTCACTTCAACAGTCTTCGATGGTTATATGAGTATCCAAAATACGAACGAGATGGATGTTTGTTGTCCCAACCATTCTTGTTAGTCCCGATCCTGATAAAGAAAAGGAATAATTTATAACAAAGTTTTCGTGTTGTTGATTCCTAGGAGTAGTGCCTCTTCCCATATGCCTCCTATTGGTACTAGTGGAGTAGGGTTGACCTTAACCCATAGGTGTAACCTTTCGCTCAATACTCTAGAATCGACAAGTGAAGCATTTGAGGCTGCATTAATCGGGGATACACGACAGAAGGGCTTGTTTTATTTACAAACTTCACCTTCAACAAGCGTCGATTTATTTCAATTATTTTATTTTCTTTCTATCCTAAATAATGTGTCTTTCTCCTAAGATTGAGAACGGTAAAATAAAAAAAAGTATAAAAAAGATTATAATAAATAATATTCTAAAATAGATCTAAAATAGAGAAATAAAGATCTATATAATAAAAAATAGAAAAATGGATTTTCTATTTTTTTTTTTATAATAAATTTGTAATAAATACAAATAAAATAATCAAATCGCACCATCTCTGTAATAGGTGAATGCCTCTTTCTCTCCCGAAGTTGTCGGAATTATTCGTAATAAGATATTGGCTACAATTGAAAAGGTCTTATCAATAAAATTTCCATTTATTCGAGATCTAGACATAGGCAGAAATCCATTCTATAATTTCTTTTAATTACCTTTCGTGTCGCGAGAAAAGAATCCCACAAACAAAGGGAATTGTACAGTACGAAATAACATAAAACCAGACTCATTAAAAAAAAAAGACCTTCTACTCAAATTTCAA